CAAAAAGAACTGGGACCGGGTAGACATGAAGTCAAGTAATAGCCCCCACGACAATTATCATTGCCTTCACCACCAACTACTCGTACTCCCATACCGGTAACACCAGTCAAGAAGGTAAGGCAGATTCTATAGCTGCTGATTCTAGCACACCGGAAACCCTCACAGTAAGAGTGGATAGGCTTACACCGCACCGGTTAATTGAAGACTTTACCATTCTCGATGCAGCGGGAACGCTCACTCGCACCAACGGATACTGTCACAGCTAATTGAAGTGCTAGTCCAGCAACTGCAGTTGTCTTTCTGTTTGCAATTGAATCACTAAAGTTGGAGGGTGCTATTGACTCAGCCGTAGATGGGATTCATACTAAGGCAAGCTCTTGAAATGGAACCCAAGGGGAGGGGATAAGAGGGAAGACACTCATCTGCAGATTGGAGACCAAGGGTCTTTCCAGGAGGCTCGGGTGAGAGGGGTGTGATGAATAGAGATTTCCCACCAGCAGCTTCTCCTATCACTTTACTTCTGCAGGCGCTGGATCTTAAGGGAAATGCCCGGATCCATATTATATAAGATAAGGATTTCAGGTAGTGAGAGAACCGAGCTGGGCCGAGCAAGTCCTCACTCGAAGAAGCAGACTGGCCGGCTTAAAGGCAAGTTGAAGTCGAAAAGCCTTATATGACTCTTTCGAGAAGGACTTCCCGGATTCGGAAGTAGCAGTCCCTCTATTCCAGTTGCAAAGAAAGAAAGGAGTAGCCTTTTGTTTTGAAAGGCAGGCTTGCTATACTAGATTGCTTGCGTCTATGATCGAACTTGAAACTAGCCCGAGAGGTAGAGCACAGCGTAAGGGAGAGAGTGAGGGTGGAACCTGTAATGTACCAACGAGGGAAATTGGAAACAGTACCTAACCCTCTCCTCAGATCGTGAGGGAAGTTCCGCTCCCGAACCATCCAGCGGCCAACAAAGCCCTGCTAGCGAAGGAATGCATCCAACAGTGTTCTGTCTCATTGGTCCTCTCATGCCAGAATTTGCTCATAAATCCACTTTGTTCTCCCGGAAATAAGTTTTTTTATAAAACATTACTTATGTTACTTCGATCTGATACCTCTCGATTCTGAGAGGAAATGCGCATTTGTATCATTTATACTCTCCCCATCTCGAATTCTACTAATTTGATATGGGACTGGTTGTGAAGGGAAGCTTTGTGGGAGAAAGGAGGAAAAGGTCAGGCTAGTCAAGGCTTTACTCAAACATATGGGATAGATTACGAGGAAGCCTTTGCCCCGGTAGCCAAGATGAAGTCTGTTCGTCTCCTGCTCTCTATTGCTGCGAATCGAGATTGGCCTCTGTTCCAATTATATGTTAAAAATGCCTTCCTGAACGGGGACCTACAGGAAAAAGTTTACATGAGTCCTCCACCCGGTTGTTTAAGGGGGGGGGAGAAAAAGAGAGGTCAACTGGAGTGGAAGCCAAACGACGGGGCCGAGAATCTGTGATCGATCCGAAGAACCACTGCCAGATACGATTCTGCTTCCCCTTCGTACTACCCGATTCTTGCCCGGCTTTCTTTCGGCTTAAGTAAGAAGGCTGCGGTGAGAATGAGGATCACTTCGGAACTCTAGTAAAATGGGCGTTTTAGGGCGGGATCTAAAAGTTCTCCAACGTGTTGCGGAGCCTTCGGCCGTGAGAGGGTCTTTTGGCTTCCTCAGGGCCGTGTGAAGCTTAGCTTGCTTTAGCAGCCACGTGATGATTCAAGATTCGTGGTAGGCGTAGGAGCTGGGCGAAGCGGTAGCGAAGCTCAGGTGGTGATGCAAGTGCGCGGTGAGCGTAGTAGCCCCCTCGGGCATGCTCTTTGTACAACCAAGCGAAGAGCTAGTGAGGGCCGGAATGGAATATCGTATGTAGTGTAGAATCGGATCTGAAGCTCTTTACTAGGATTGGAACAAGCGAGGAACGAGTGACCACAAGCTCCGCTTAAGCGCTCGACATGCAGTTAGCTTAAAACATGTTCATCATGTGGCCGAGCGAAGCGCACCTGCGTGAAGCAGCCTAGCATCACTTTAGATAGGAGCAGAATGGATGACTTACAACTGAAATTTCTTCGCTTCGATATATCGTACGACGTAATGGAGATCTTGGTCTAGGTCCGGTGGTTCGCAGAATTCGGGACCTAACGATGTTCGATTCGTCACATGAACGGGAGCGGACGATTCCCTCGTCTCTCCCTTTTTCGGGGAATGGCTGCAAGCAATCACAAGCAAGTGATTGAATGAGTGGGGGCTCCGAAAGCACATGCGGGATAAGCAGGTCTTTCAGGAGACGGTCTAAGGGTCCGGTCTAGAAAGAAAAGAGAACTCTCAACAAGCTGGAACTAATCAAGATCAATAGGAAGAGGAGTTAGCTATAAATTCATTTTTTTGACAAAGTTCATGCCACGACGATCTATATGGAAGGGCTGTTTTGTTGATGCATTCCTGTTGAAGTTGAAAAATAGACAAACACTCATGTTTCAGCTCCCGGATCTGCTTGGATTATCGTATAATAAGAGGAGCCGTCTTAGGAAATGACTGAACTTAAAAGACAGATGCCACCTCTGCGAGGGAGTCACTTGTCTGATCTTGCGGTGCACTCACTCCCGTTACGAGAATGAAATGACGCCCCAGCTCGACTCGAGACCAAGACTCCTTCCTTACAACTCGCACCAATAGCGGCACTGAGCGGCCGGAGATTGATTGAAAAGGCAGCCGCCCCTCCCCCCCTAGCCGCCTACCTACTCGTGCTCGTATCTCGATCGGAGGTTAAGAGTGTGGTCCGGCGGAAAAACAGAAGTCGTCCGTATCAAGTGGTACGTTAATTGCTCAGTAGTGCTTCGCCACTACCGTAGCTGGCGGAAATAGCTTAATGGTAGAGCATAGCCTTGCCAAGGCTGAGGTTGAGGGTTCAAGTCCCTCCTTCCGCTCTTGGCTTCGTCGTTTAGTGGTAACGAGTAGAGTAGGCATCGCCTCTCGATCCAATCCGTCTTTCCCTGGCCTCCCCAACACACTCTTGATACGAAAGAAACCTCCCGCCATAGAATAGAGAAGAAAGAGATCTAAAGTCTGGGTCCCCTCGATCACCCTTCCCTTGAACCTGAACTGGTCGAGAGAGATGAACCCGCACCACATTTGATAACCTTCGAACTGAAACCCCCAACTAGAGATGGAATTCCAGAACCTAAACAACTCAATGGAGAGCTCCGTGACCGGTTCAATTCAAGGGAAGGTCCACCAATAATGGAAAGGCCATTCCCCTCCCTATCCGTTTCTTGATCCCTCATTCCACGAATTCGTTGTTACTGATTCATTCAAGGACTGAAAGCTTTTAGTTTTATGAAAAGGCATAGACTCCCCACTTCTTTGTCTTATTAGCGCAGGTCTTCGTCAATGATGAAAGCCGCTGAACTTCAGACTCGAGTTGATAAAGAGGGCTAGGCCAAGGATAGGAGGGCTTTCAGGGACTGGGGAAGACGGGTGGATTATAGAGCGATCAGAGGTTTGTCCATTGGGATTGGGCATGGACGAGCCTCGACTGGGCCAGCATTGATGAAAAAAAACTTATCCCATCGCATCATTAACCGGTGTAGGATTAAAGATCAGGTCCGGGATTCGAGTCAAATCGACCTTCCCTCTCATCTCAGGGTGAGGCAAGGTAGCTTGCTCGTTCGTTGTTCAATATCTCGGCTGCTCAAGAAGTTGGACTAGCAGCTCCTCCGACCCGGAGTGGATTCTAGGGGAAGGGCAGAGCCTCACCTTGCAGTAAGTAGGAAGGTCTTCGTTGCTGGGACGGGTTAAAACTGGACTGAAGGGAGGAGGAATGAAAGACTCCGATCTTACTGGGGATTCATCACTGGCTAGGGCTTTCGAATCAAAGCATGGGCATCTGCAACTAAGAGGGAACAGTAGATCGTCGATTGAAGAGCCAGGTCAGTCAACTTATATTGATTATTGATTCGACTAGAGGGACTCCTAGCAACTTGTAGGGGCCCCATGGAGATGCAGGAGCCGCCAGCCGGATCGACCAATAAATGATAGGCCAGAGGGATGGGCTCATTCGACTAATTAGTGATCCCTGGCCCTACCTAACAAAGAGATGTCCCTAAACTCAAATAAGAGGGGATTGGTTGATCGGAAAGCTCGGGCAGGAGTAGGACATTCCATAAAAATCTTTCTGATCCGCTAGCTCTCACTCCTTGCCCTATTCGGTCAAGCAGCTTCACTCCTCTCAAATCCTATTTTTTCATCGACAGGTAGGGTTAATTCTAAGGTTCCTTATTCCGGTTGTCAAGCGGAAGAAGAGGGAGAAAGAATGGGCACAGCCCCACCAGCAGCCCGCGTTTTCGACCCGAAAGGAATGGAAAATGAAACAAGAATCTGTGTTCACTATCTATGGAGCGGAGTGACTATCCTTAATCTCCTCTTCCCTATCTCCCCCTTGCCTTTTTTTATTTTTCTCGCCTAAAGGTAGTTTACTTGCTTACTTGTTAGAGTCAGGTTTTTATCACTGACTTGCTAAAGTCAGGAGGGACATTTCTTTTTTTTTTATTATTATATTATGATTGATCTGTAGTTCAAGGGCACTCTTCCTAATCCGAGTTTAAGATTGAATAAGACCCAGACGTAGAGTCCCGTCGGCCGGTAAGGGATTTTTTCTATTTCTTTTTTATTCCCTTCAGTCCTTACCTTTAAAAAAGGGATTCTTATCTTTCCCCACGAGGTCTTCAAGCCAGATGGAGTAGTGCATCTCTGTCTTGAAAGCCGCCCTACAGATAGGAGTTCCTATCTCTACTGCCTATCCAACCCGAAGATTCTTATTCGTGGTGGAGTGCTTCGAGTAGGATCCGACCCCATCCCAGCAGTCAAAGTCCTTCCTGACCCGGCTCACCTGCCTCTGAAGCTGGAATGCCTTTCTAGAGGAGGCTACCCGAGGAATCGATAAGTTTGAAGTGGGATGTGGAATGTGATTGGTG